CTGGTGGGGTGACAGCAAGTTTTGGTATGTTGGGGGATATCATTATTGCTGAACCTAATGCCTACATTGCATTTGCAGGTAAACGAGTAATTGAACAAACATTGAATAAGACAGTACCCGAAGGTTCACAAGCGGCTGAATATTTATTCCAAAAGGGCTTATTCGATTTAATCGTACCACGTAATCTTTTAAAAGGTGTTCTGAGTGAGTTATTGGAACTCCATGCTTTCGTTCCCTTGAAACAAAAAAATCAAGAAGTAGAATTTTAGGTTTAATTAGTTTATTTGAATTAAAATGAAAATATGAGACTTCATTTTTTACGATATCTTTTTGGAGTCATATTAATGATTAGTCATCAGAATCTTCTCCTTATATCTATAGAGACAAAATTGTCTCTATAGATATAGAGAGTCTTGCATCCTTGTATAATTTACTGAGAATACTCATTATTACTAATAATCCCTGTTGGATCATTCATATCATTTTTGTAGAAAGCTAAAAGAAAAAGAAGTCCATTTATTTAGTTCTATACCTCTTTGCACTTATTCAATACTCAATTATTATATATGTTCACTTATCGCTTATATTAGAGTTTAATTTATTACAAATTAGAATTATTTATTAAATTATTATATTATTATTATATTCTAAAATAAAAAAATAAAAATACCTTTATAACAATATATAACAGGTACAAATATTAAATATTAAATAAATCGAGGTATCCATTCTATGACAACTCTCAACTTACCCTCTATTTTTGTGCCCTTAGTGGGCCTAGTTTTTCCGGCAATGGCAATGGCTTCCTTATTTCTTTATATTCAAAAAAACAAGATTTTTTAGATCCGATGGGACTAAATCTCATTTCTTTTTTTTCAAGACTTAGATTTAGAACATAACACAGATATCTATTTAGTCTAATATGATAGAAAGAGGGTGCGGCTTCCGCCGAACCTAACCTAAATTAAAGAATTCGTATACATGTCTAAATTCATTTTTTTTTTTTAGCTATTTTCACAAAGCGATCTGGACTGACATATTCGGCAGATGTATGAAGTGTAAAGTCAATGTATCTAAATGGGTGTAGATCTTTAGAAAGGATCAGAAGCGGGGGAGGTTTTTTCGATCTAAAGAATTAGATCAATGACTTCTAAAGATTCACATTAGAAGAAGGCTAGTTGATGCGAGTTCCCTCGGAAACAAAAAGAGTAAAGTCAAAATTTTTTTATTCTTTAACTTCCAATAAAATAAAACTGGATCTAGTATGAGTTGTCGATCAGAACATATATGGATAGAACTTATAACAGGGTCTCGAAAAACAAGTAATTTCTTTTGGGCCTTTATCCTTTTTTTAGGGTCAGTAGGATTTTTATTGGTTGGAACTTCCAGCTATCTTGGTAGGAATTTAATATCTTTATTTCCATATCAGGAAATCTCTTTTTTTCCACAAGGGATAGTGATGGCTTTCTATGGTAGCGCGGGTCTCTTTATTAGTTCGTATTTGTGGTGCACAATTTCGTGGAATGTGGGGAGTGGTTATGATCGATTCGATAGAAAAGAGGGAATAGTTTGTATTTTTCGTTGGGGATTTCCTGGAAAAAATCGTCGCATTTTCCTACGATTCCTTATGAAAGATATTCAGTCCATAAGAATAGAAGTTAAAGAGGGTATTTATGCCCGCCATGTTCTTTATATGGAAATCAGGGGCCAGGGGGACATTCCCTTGACTCGTACTGATGAGAATTTGACTCCCCGAGAGATTGAACAAAAAGCTGCTGAATTAGCCTATTTCTTGCGCGTACCGATTGAAATTTTTTGAAAAATAAACGACGAACGGTCTTATTTGATTTTGGTATTCTTTTTAGGGGGCGGGGGCGAAACACAAAAAAGGGGATTCATATCTTGTAATATAACGCATGCTTGATCGAAAGAGGCTATCACATAGAGTCGACGAATAGGGGGGTTCATTAATAATTCAAAGATGAAAAAAATATCAAAAAAGAAAGAATTGACTCCTTTTATATATCTTGCATCTTTAGTATTTTTGCCCTGGTTGATCTCTCTTTTATTTCAAAAGAGTATTGTGGAGTCTTGGGTTACTAATTGGTGGAATACTAGTCAATCTGAAAATTTTATGAATCATATTCAAGAAAAAAGTATTCTAGAAAAATGTATAGAATTAAAGGAACTTTTCTTGTTGGAAGAAATGATAAAAGAATTTTCGGAGACACATCCACAAAAGTGGAGTATAGGAATACAAAAAGAAACAACCCAACTGATCAAGATGTATAATGAAAATTGTATTCATATGATTTTACACTTCTCGACAAATCTAACCTGTTTCTTTATTCTAAGCGGTTATTCTCTTCTGGCTAATAAAGAACTTATTATTTTGAACTCTTGGGTTCAGGAATTCGTCTATAACTTAAGCGACACAATCAAAGCTTTTTCTATTCTTTTATTAACAGATTTATGTATCGGATTCCATTCACCCCACGGTTGGGAACTTCTGCTTAGCTTTGTTTACAAAGATTTGGGATTTGCTTATAATGATCAAATTATATCTGCCCTTGTTTCCACTTTTCCAGTCATTATAGACACAATTTTTAAATATTGGATTTTCCGGTATTTAAATCGTATATCTCCGTCACTTGTAGTTATTTATCATTCAATGAATGATTGAAAAAGGGTTTACTGTAATCTTAATCCAATGCAAATGGTTGTTACTTTCTAAGATAGTAACATAGGAAAAGCGCGTTAAAAATCATATTGACTCTTTCGATCCATCCAGGGTTATATATATTGAAGTTTAGTTGAGTAAATAGCAGAATCGTGGATAGGCAACTATACCAGAAACCTACCTAATTTATTGTAGAAATTTTCGGGATCAATGATTGGACCATGCAAACTAGAACTATCCTTTCTTGGATAAAGGAACAGATTACTCGATCTATTTCCCTATCCCTCATGATATATATAATAACTCGTACATACATTTCAAATGCATACCCCATTTTTGCACAACAGGGTTATGAAAATCCACGAGAAGCGACTGGGCGTATTGTATGTGCCAATTGCCATTTAGCTAACAAGCCCGTGGATATTGAGGTGCCACAAGCAGTACTTCCTGATACTGTATTTGAGGCAGTTGTTCGAATTCCTTATGATCTCCAAGTGAAACAAGTTCTTGCTAATGGTAAAAAGGGCGGTTTGAATGTAGGAGCTGTTCTTATTTTACCTGAGGGGTTTGAATTAGCCCCCCCCGATCGGATTTCCCCCGAGATGAAAGAAAAGATAGGAAATCTTTCTTTTCAGAGTTATCGCCCTACTAAAAAAAATATTCTTGTGATAGGCCCTGTTCCGGGTCAGAAATATAGTGAAATTACCTTTCCTATTCTTTCCCCCGACCCTGCAACTAATAAAGATGCTCACTTCTTAAAATATCCCATATATGTAGGTGCTAACAGGGGGAGGGGGCAGATTTATCCGGACGGGAGCAAGAGTAATAATACGGTTTATAATGCTACAGCAGCAGGTATAATAAATAAAATTATACGAAAGGAAAAAGGGGGATATGAAATAACTATAGGGGATCCTTCGGATGGGCGTCAAGTAGTTGATATTATTCCTCCCGGACCAGAACTTCTTGTTTCAGAGAGTGAATCTATCAAACTGGATCAACCATTAACAAGTAATCCGAATGTGGGTGGATTTGGTCAGGGAGATGCGGAAATAGTACTTCAAGATCCATTACGTGTTCAAGGTCTTTTGTTCTTCCTGGCATCTGTTATTTTGGCACAAATATTTTTGGTTCTTAAAAAGAAACAGTTTGAGAAGGTTCAATTATCCGAAATGAATTTCTAGGTCCGTGAATTTATCAACATTAAGTTCGTCTAAAAAGGACCCAATTCTTCTTGGAATTTTTGTTATTATAATATAATGAAAAAATAATGCAAAGTCTTTTGTTTACTTGGTTCTATTCGTTTTTCTACGAGCTGTCAGTAATTACTTGTCTCGCAGCATGGTTCATAGTACGTATATATATATATATATTTTTTTTTTCAATTTCCCTATTCTTTATGTCATGTCCAAGGTGCGATCAGTCAGATTCAAATGAAATATAATAGAATGCACCACCTATTTTATATTGTAATCTAATAGAATAAAATTGACTAGATACTAATAGGAAACAGAAATAAGTGGAGAATAGAAAAGAAAGAATAAATGGGGTGAATTTATTTTGTTAGGCAGGACTAGTCGTTTTACTAGTCTTCGACACAAGAAAGGGATTAAAAAATTCTTTTCTTGTGTCGAAATCATAATGATTTTTGATTCTGTTCATCAAAGATTCCTATGTTTAGTTTTGAAGTTTAGCAGAATATGTTTTTACACATAACAAACCGTGGACAACCCAAACCAAAAAAGAAAGGGAATTTTTCAATGAATTACAAAATAAATTCAATTGCGATTAATCGATTAAAGAGAGTGGGGTTTTGAGTATAGAAAATAAAGGGTTTGCATGGTATATGATCTCTAGAAACCCCATGAAATTAATTAATCCCCCTTTTTTCTTTTCTAACTTTGTAAGTTTCAATAGGTACTAGACTAAGAAATTGATGTTAGGAAGTAATCAAGAAAATTCATCAAAATAAAAAGAATCTTTTGGTAAATATCAAAAGTGATCCATTTTGTCATTTATCTGACATCGGAATAAACTGAAATATTATGAAAGCGTGTAAGAACTCAACGCTTTCATAATATTTCAGTTCATCTCATTATTACAAGGATGAACCCAATCCTGAATAGGAACCATAAAAGAAAATACCTAGTAAACCGATCACAGCAATACCAGTTACCGTACCTATTATCCAAAGAGGAATCCTTCCAGTAGTATCGGCCATTTACCCCACTTCCCTCCCCATTTTATCAAGTGGTCGTGCTAGAGACATAAACAGCCATGGATAATTATGAGATGAGATCCTTCCGAATGGTATAAGAGA